CTCCAGAATCTTTTCGGCTGTTCGTTCGAGAACTACGATCTTTAGCTCTGGAACTGAATCATTTTCTTGTATCTGAGAAGACTTTCCAGCTTAATAGAAAGGAAGCTTAATCGAAATGAAGCAGAAGTTTTCATCTATGATCGATCGATATACACATCAACAACTCCGAATTGGATTAGTTTCTCCTGAACAAATAAGTACTTGGTCCAAAAAAATCCTGCCTAATGGCGAGATAGTTGGAGAGGTGACAAAACCTTATACCTTTCATTACAAAACAAATAAACCAGAAAAAGATGGATTATTTTGTGAAAGAATTTTTGGGCCTATCAAAAGTGGAATTTGTGCTTGTGGAAATTATCGAGTAATCGGAGATGAAAAGGAAGACCCGCAATTTTGTGAACAATGCGGAGTCGAGTTTGTTGATTCTCGGATACGAAGATATCAAATGGGCTACATAAAACTTGCATACCCGGTAATGCACGTGTGGTATTTGAAACGTCTTCCTAGTTATATTGTGAATCTTTTAGATAAACCTCTTAACGAATTAGAAGACCTAGTATACTGCGGTGTGTGATTTGATCGAAATTCTGATTTTACAGATTTGAACTGAGAAACTGTCATCCCATTTAATCCAATCGGGATGCCCTGTACCTGACATGTTTGTTGGTAGGAGTAACATGAAGCTCAGAATTAGGGATCAAGACGCTCCCAAAAAAGGGAATTGATCTATGGTCGATTTCATAAGAATTTATAGTTATACCTCGTAAAAAAAAGACTTTTTCTTTTGTGGAATTCAGTAGTTCCTTTTTTTATAAAGAAATTATGTTCAAGTAGCAAATAGAAAAGATGTCATGGTTACAAGAGTCTATCTATCGCATATAGACTTTAAGTTAAGGGCGTCGTGGCCTAACCGTCGAGGTGAAGTCGGGACCTAAAAGATCAAATGGAACAGTACATAGACAAGTAAATTCCTTATGAATTCCAAGGTACTCTCTTTAATTAAGAATTACGGGATTCATCATTCGAGGGGAAGTAGACTACTCAAGAATTTCACATTTCATTTAGGTCATAATTAAATTTAATTATTAATTAAATAATTCAGAAAATCTAAATAAAAAGAATAAGGAAGACGGAATCGATGAAGTTTTGCTTGGTCTTCACTGAAAACTTGAGTAAGGAGTAGATCTTTTTGGAGTTTTCTAGAATTTGAAAGCGAGAACTCCTTTCTTTTTCTTTGACCTACTTGAGCCGGATGAAAGGAAACTTTCATGTCCGATTTTGAGGGGGGGATATCCTATCCCAATTTTTATTTTGCTAGGCCCATAGATAAAAAACCCACTTTTTTACGATTACGGGGTTTATTGGAATATGAAATCCAACCCTGGAAATACAGGATCCCCCTTTTTTTTACTACTCGGAGCTTCGATACATTTCGAAATCGAGAGATGTCTACCGGGGGAGGCTCTATCAGACAACAATTAGCCAATCTAGATTTACGAATGATTATAGATTATTCATTGGTAGAATGGAAAGAATTGGAGGAAGAGGAGCCCACAGGGAATGAATGGGAAGATCGAAAAGTTGGAAGAAGAAAAGATTTTTTGCTTAGACGCATGGAATTGGCTAAGCATTTTATTCGAACAAATATAGAACCAAAATGGATGGTTTTGTGTCTATTACCAGTTCTTCCTCCTGAGTTGAGACCCATCTATCATATAGATGAGGATAAACTAGTGACCTCGGATATTAATGAAATCTATAGAAGAATTATTTATCGGAATAATACTCTTACAGATCTATTAACAACAAGTATAGCTACGCCAGAAGAATTAATAATATCTCAGGAAAAATTGCTACAAGAAGCCGTGGATGCACTTCTTGATAATGGAATCTGCGGACAACCAATGAGGGATGATCATAATAGAGTTTACAAGTCCCTTTCAGATGTAATTGAAGGCAAAGAAGGAAGAGTTCGCGAGACTCTGCTTGGTAAACGGGTCGATTATTCAGGGCGATCAGTGATTGTCGTGGGTCCTTCACTTTCATTACATCGCTGTGGATTACCTCGTGAAATAGCAATAGAACTTTTCCAGGCATTTGTAATTCGTGACCTAATTAGAAAACATCTTGCTTCGAATATCGGAGTTGCTAAGAGTCAAATTCGAAAAAAAAACCCGATTGTATGGGAAATCCTTCAGGAAATTCTGGCTGACCATCCGGTATTGCTGAATAGAGCGCCTACTCTGCATAGATTAGGCATACAGGCATTCCTCCCCATTTTAGTCGAAGGGCGTGCTATTTGTTTACATCCATTAGTCTGTAAGGGCTTCAATGCAGACTTTGACGGAGATCAAATGGCTGTTCATGTGCCTTTATCTTTGGAGGCTCAAGCAGAGGCACGTTTACTTATGTTTTCTCATATGAATCTTTTGTCTCCAACTATTGGAGATCCCATTTCTGCACCAACTCAAGATATGCTTAGTGGACTCTATGTCTTAACGAGTGGAAATCGTCGGGGTATTTGTGTAAATAGGTATAATCCGTGTAATCGTGGAAACTATCAAAATAAAGAGTATAAGTATACAAAAAAAACCGAACCCTTTTTTTGTAATGCCTATGATGCAATTGGAGCTTATCGGCAAAAACGAATCAATTTAGGTAGTCCTTTGTGGCTACGGTGGCGACTAGATCAACGCGTTATTGCTGCAAGAGAAACTCCCATCGAAATTCACTATGAATCTTTGGGGACCTATTATGAGATTTATGGACACTATCTGATAGTAAGAAGTATAAAAAAAGAAATTCTTTATATATATATTCGAACAACTCTTGGTCATATTTCTTTTTATCGAGAAATAGAAGAAGCCATACAGGGGTTTTGGCAGGGCTGTTGTAATTCTATGCTACCAAGGGGAAGTCGAGTCTCGCCGGGTTAACTAGGGCTATAATTGCGGAATTTCTGCGCGAATCACGATCTAGAAAAGGAAGTTTTCCAATCACTGACTCAAACCCATTGTCAAATTCTACTCAGCGCAATATGGAGGTACTGATGGCAGAACGGCCCACTCAGGTCTTTCACAATAAAGTGATAGACGGAACTGCCATGAAACGACTTATTAGTCGATTTATTGATCACTATGGAATAGGATATACATCACATATCCTGGATCAAGTAAAGACTCTAGGTTTCCGACAAGCTACCACCGCATCCATTTCATTAGGAATTGATGATCTTTTAACAATACCTTCTAAAAGATGGCTAGTTCAAGACGCTGAACAACAAAGTTTTATTTTGGAAAAACACCATCATTATGGGAATGTACACGCGGTAGAAAAATTACGTCAATCGATCGAGATTTGGTATGCCACAAGTGAATATTTGCGACAAGAAATGAATCCTAATTTTCGGATGACCGACCCTTTTAATCCAGTCCATATAATGTCTTTTTCGGGAGCCAGAGGAAATGCATCTCAGGTACATCAATTAGTAGGTATGAGAGGATTAATGTCGGATCCCCAAGGGCAAATGATTGATTTACCCATTCAAAGCAATTTACGCGAAGGACTCTCTTTAACAGAATATATTATTTCTTGCTACGGAGCCCGTAAAGGAGTTGTGGATACCGCAATCCGAACATCAGATGCAGGATATCTCACGCGCAGACTTGTTGAAGTAGTTCAACACGTTGTTGTACGTCGAACAGATTGTGGCACCGTCCGAGGTATTTCTGTAAGCCCTCGAAAGGGAATGATGGCGGATAGGATTTTTATCCAAACATTAATTGGGCGTGTATTAGCAGATCCTATATATATAGGTTCACGATGCATTGCTACTAGAAATCAAGATATTGGGGTTGGACTTATCAATAGATTCATAACTTTTAGAGCACAACCAATCTCTATTCGAACCCCATTTACTTGTAAGAGTACATCTTGGATTTGTCAATTATGTTATGGCCGGAGTCCAGCTCATGATGACCTGGTCGAATTGGGAGAAGCTGTAGGTATTATTGCAGGTCAATCTATTGGAGAACCGGGCACTCAATTAACATTAAGAACTTTTCATACCGGCGGAGTATTCACAGGGGGTACTGCCGAACATGTGCGAGCCCCTTCTAATGGAAAAATAAAATTCAATGAGGATTTGGTTCATCCGACACGTACACGTCATGGACATCCTGCTTTTCTATGTTGTAGAGACTTGTATGTAACTATTGAGAGTGAAGATATTATACACAATGTGTGTATTCCGCCCAAAAGTTTTCTTTTAGTTCAAAACGATCAATATGTAGAATCAGAACAAATCATTGCTGAGATTCGCGCGAGAACATCCACTTTGAATTTGAAAGAGAAGGTTCGAAAACATATTTATTCTGACTCAGAGGGCGAAATGCACTGGAATACCGATGTGTACCATGCACCTGAATTTACATATGGTAATATCCATCTCTTACCAAAAACAAGTCATTTATGGATATTATTAGGGGAGCCCTGGAGATCCAGTCTAGGCCCCTGTTCGATCCACAAGGATCAAGATCAAATGAACGCTTATTCTCTTTCTGCTAAGCGAAGATATATTTCTAACCCCTCAGTAACGAATAATCAAGTCAGACACAAATTTTTTAGTTCGTATTTTTCTGGTAAAAATCAAAAAGGAGATAGGATTCCTGATTATTCAGAACTTAATCGAATGACATGTACTGGTCGTTGTAATCTTAAATATCCGGGCATTCTCGAGGGGAATTCCGATTTATTGGCAAAGAGGCGAAGAAATAGAGTCATCATCCCACTCGAATCGATTCAAGAAGGCGAGAACCAACTAATACCTTCTTCAGGTATCTCAATTGAAATCCCCAGAAATGGTATTCTCCGTAGAAATAGTATTCTTGCTTATTTCGATGATCCCCGATATATAAGAAAGAGCTCGGGACTTACTAAATATGAGACTAGAGAACTGAATTCAATCGTCAACGAAGAGGATTTTATTGAGTATCAAGGAG